GAAATCTTTCATTGAAAAAATATACATGGATATCCTGCTATGTATGGTTAGCATTTCGAAGGTCAATGCACAACTTTCAACAAAAAAAATGATCAATGAATCCATTTACAACGATGAAAGAAATCAAGAAGGAATTGATGAAACAGATCAACATACAATGAACTTTATTTCGACTATAGAAAAAGAAAAGGACTTTTCAAATCCTAGTAATAATTCAAATACTTATTACGATTTATCTTCCTTGTCCCAAGCATATGTATTTTACAAAATATCACAAACCCAATTACTTAACAACCATCACTTTAGATCTGTACTTCAATATCGCGGTACCCATCCTTTTATTAAGGACAAGATAAAGTATTATTCTATAACCCGAGGAATATTTAACTCCAAATCAAGGTATAAGTATAAGAAAATAAAGAAGCCTGGAATGAATGAATGGAAAAACTGGTTAAAGGGTAATTATGCATACAATTTATCTCAGAGCAAATGGTCTCGATTAGTATTAGTAGCGAAAAAATGGCGAAAAAAAATCAATCAAAATTGTACGATTCACAATAAAGAATCAATGAAATTTTCTTCATATAAAAAAGAAAAAGACCGATCAATTCATTACAAAAAAGAAAATCTCTATACAGTGTATTTATGGCCGAATCAAAAAGAAAAATTAAAAAAGCAAATAGAAAATTATTAAATATTAAATTATAATAAATTATAAAAGAATAAAAAAATGAATAAAAATATTGATGCATAAAATAAATACAAAAATAGATAAGAAGAAATTCGTCCACCTCCCATAGATTTGACTCCTTCCCCTATAAATAAACTTGCAACAACAACCCCATTGATAATTCCATCAATTATATTTCTATCAAAAAACTGAGTTAGTTTGGTTAATCCCCTTATACCCAAGGTAAAAACTCTAGTATAAAAAATATCTATATAACCACAATTGTAGGACCAATTGTATATTCTATTTTTTATTTTGTCCAAGAAAATTCTTTTAGGACCTCCTTTTATAAATGAATTAATGAATTCCAAATTCTGGAACAATGAATAAACAGATCCATATAAAACATATGCTATTAATAGTCCAAAAATAGCTATACTTACCGAAAAAATTGCATTTGTAAAAAATTCATACCAATCCACGGAATAACTCGCATTGGGATGTAAAAGATTTGTCGATGGAGTTAACCATTTTGATAATATATCAAAATATATTATTCCATAATCAAAATGAATTCCTATTGTTCCAACAAACAAAGTAAATAGTACCAAAACAAACAGAGGAAATAGCATAGTATTGTCCGATTCGTGAGGATACATAGAAGTATAAGTGTACTTTTTTTCGAAAGAATATGGTCTTCTTTTTTTTAGATTACTAGATATTTTATATCTATCCTTTGAAAAAAAGAAGACCATATTTTCTATTTTTGATAAAAGAAAATTTCTATCAACTTTTTTTGGAACTTCTTTTCCCCATAGAGATATTGAATGGAACGAGCTATTATTGGTGCTACTGTAATTTTTACAATTTATGCGCAAATGCCCATCAAAAGTAAGTAAATACACGCGAAACATATAAAATGCAGTTAATCCTGCTGTGAAACAAGCTATTATTGCAAAAATTGGTGAATACAACCAACTCTCATTAAGAATTTCATCTTTGGACCAAAAACAAGCAAGAGGTGGAATACCACAAATAGAAAGTGTCCCTAATAAAAAAGTAGTTCTTGTAATTGGAACATATCTTTTTAAACCGCCCATAAGAATCATATTCTGACTTTTATCTGGTGAATATCCAACAACAGGTTCCATTGAATGGATAATGGCTCCGGATCCCAAAAATAATAAAGCTTTAGAATAGGCGTGAGTAAGCAAATGGAATAAAGCAGCTCGATAAGAACCTAGACCTAGAGCTAACATAATATAACCCAATTGAGACATTGTAGAATAGGCTAAACTTCTTTTTATATCTGTTTGAGCAAGAGCCAAGGTAGCTCCTAATAGTACTGTTATTACACCTATTAAAGAAATAATATTCATTATGTAAGGTATAGATATGAAAAGAGGAAGAAGTCGAGCTACAAGAAAAATTCCCGCTGCTACCATGGTAGCAGCGTGTATAAGAGCCGAGATAGGAGTAGGTCCTTCCATTGCATCGGGTAACCATACATGAAGGGGGAATTGCGCGGATTTAGCAACTGCACCGAGGAATAATAAAAAAGCACACAAAGTAGCAAATGAAGAACTGACCCCATTATTGTGTATCAAGTTGTTAGTTATTTCGAACAAATCCCGAAATTCAAAACTACCAGTTATCCAATAAAAACCTAAGATTCCTAATAATAAACCAAAATCCCCTACACGATTAGTTACAAAAGCTTTTTGACAAGCACTTGCTGCAGTCGGTCGTGTGAACCAAAATCCTATTAATAAATAAGAACACATTCCCACTAGTTCCCAAAAAACATAAATTTTTATCAAATTTGAACTGGTAACTAATCCCAACATAGAAGCATTGAAAAAACTCATATAAGCAAAAAATCTTAAATATCCTTGATCATGGGACATATAATTGTCACTATAAATAAGAACCATGATTCCAACAGTAGTAATTAGTATTGACATAATCGAACTAAGTGGATCGATTAAATATCCGAACTCTAAGGAAAAATCATTATTGATGGTCCAAGACCATAGATATTGATATATGGAACTTCCATTTATTTCTTGAATAGATAAATTAGCTGAAAATACCATAGCTATACTTAAGAAAAAAATACTAGGAAAAGCCCATATACGACGAATATTTTTTGTTGCTGTCGGAATAAGTAGAAGCCCGAATCCTATTGACATAGTAACTGGAAGTGGAAGAAAAGTTATTATCCATGCATATTGATATGTATGTTCCATAATAAAAAATTAAATTTTTAATCATTCTACTAAAACTGGAATAATACAATATTCCATCCTGGTAATTTATAGGTATATTATATAATATAGTATATTAAGGATATAGTATATTAAGTAAAAATGGTTATACCAAAAGGAATAATTAATTCGAATATAGATAGTACGATCCGTACTTAAAATTTAAATTAAAAAATAAATAAGGTTATTGTTATCAGGTAATCAAATATCTTAGTTAACAGATTAACTACTAATTCGAATTGTAATTTCAATTATGGGTATGGCACTCTTACCTTAATCAATTAATAAAAATAAAAAACAATTTCCTTCCTTTCTTGTACTTGTATTTTTTTTCTTAGCTATACTATATATATATATGTCATAGGCATAGGGTATGTATACATATGCTCATATATATGATCCATATATCCATATTATATATATATATCATATATATGAGCATATATATGATATATATGATTAAATTATTTATATTTTAAATATATTAATGTGTATGTTTCAATTTTTTAATTTAAATTTTATTATATGTTTATGTTTTCATAGGTTTTTTTTTAATGTGTTTGAAAAATTAAATGTTTTTTTACTATTTTACTACGGAATAAATATAAATATGGATAATGGCTAAAAGGAACAATTCATTTTGAACAATACATGTCTTTCACATACAATGATAAAAAAAAGTAACCCTTTTTTTGAATGGCAGTCCCCAAAAAACGTACTTCTATGTCAAAAAAACGTATTCGTAAAAATATTTGGAAGAAAAAAGGAAATTTAGCTGCAGTAAAGGCTTTTTCTTTAGCGAAATCGGTTTCTACCGGACGTTCAAAAAGTTTTTTTGTACAACAAACAAATAATAAAGTCGTGGAATAATCGGAATTGACATACCCCGAAAAACGTCAAGTATTTTAAAATAAATGATTAACATTAATTAGTGTATTGAACTCCTCAATATCAAACAGGATCAGTTGGAACTAGTTGCTGTGGTATATAAATATCGTATGTGGATGTGATATGTAGAATAAGGGTATGTATATTGGGTTTGGGTTTTTTTTTGTATCTACTTTTCACAATAGAAAAAAAAAATTTCTATTGTGAAAAGTAGAGTATGATTGTGATAGAAATGCAAATTTTGTTGTTTTATTTGTTATATGGTTAACTAAAAACCTAATTAATTTGGTAAATCTTACCATTATTATATATATAATGAAATATAATAATGATAATGAAATATAATAATGAAAGATATTAATACTTTACTTTGATAATAATAAAATAGTATCTAAATCATTAGACAATGATAAATTCTTATGATTTAGTAATCAAATTGTTATACATAGAAAATTCTAGTTATTTCATTTTCTTCATTAAATAATACATTTTTTTTTTTTTCGTTTTGTTTGAATCCATAAAATAACATTGGATAAATAAAAACGAATCAAAAAAAGAAAAGTAACAATTCCCGGTTCTATAGCTCAGTCTAAAACTATGGAGTTTTAACTGCTTTTTTGAAAACTTAGTTTTTAGTATACCAAAGTTCATTATTAAAACCGAACTTACAACAATACGATACTAACTAAAGATTATTTTATTGTTTATTTAATAAAAATAAAGATTCAAATTATCATATAAATTTCAATGAATAAAGATTCATCGATTCTAATGTTTTGTTTTATAAACTATATTGAATCCTTGAATCTCGACGATTCAACATAAATTGACTATTATTATTTCAAGTAAGCCGCCATGGTGAAATTGGTAGACACGCTGCTCTTAGGAAGCAGTGCTAGAGCATCTCGGTTCGAGTCCGAGTGGCGGCATCCTATCCTATCAAAAAAAATCTTCTAAAATAGACACAATGGATCCTATATAATGGCTCCTATAATGTATTCAATTCTCGATTTCAATTCTCTTATGGGACTCCTTTTTATGATATTTACAATTTTAGAACATATATTGACTCATATCTCTTTTTCGATAATTTCAATTGTTATTACGATTTATTTGATGACCTTTTTTGTCCACGAAAGCGTAGGATTGCCTGATTCATCAGAAAAAGGAATGATAGCTACTTTTTTCTCTATAACGGGATTATTGGTTTCTCGTTGGATTTCTTCGGGACATTTTCCCTTAAGTAATTTATACGAGTCATTAATTTTCCTTTCGTGTAGTTTATCCATTATTCATATCATTTACAAGATGGGGAATCATAAAAATGATTTAAACACAATAACTGCATCAAGTACCATTTTCACACAAGGCTTTGCCACGTCGGGTCTTTTAACTGAAATGCACCAATCCGTAATATTAGTACCTGCTCTACAATCTCAGTGGTTAATGATGCACGTAAGTATGATGTTATTAAGCTATGCTGCTCTTTTATGTGGATCATTATTCTCAGTGGCTCTTCTAGTCATTACATTTCGAAAAAACATAAATATTTTTTGTAATGGTAAAGTAAAAAATTTCTTAATTAAGAAATTTATCTTTGGTAAGATTAACTATTGGAATGAAAAAAGAAGTGTTTTTATAAACACTTCTTTTCTTTCATTTCGAAATTATTATAAATATCAATTAACTCAACGTTTGGATTATTTGAGTTATCGTGTCATTAGTTTAGGGTTTATCTTTTTAACCATAGGAATTCTTTGTGGAGCAGTATGGGCTAATGAAGCATGGGGATCGTATTGGAGTTGGGACCCCAAGGAAACTTGGGCATTTATTACTTGGATCATATTCGCAATTTATTTACATATTAGAACTAGTACAAATCAAAGTTTGCAGGGTACAAATTCAGCACTTGTGGCTTCTATGGGATTCCTTATAATTTGGATATGCTATTTTGGAATCAATCTATTAGGGATAGGTCTACATAGTTATGGTTCATTCACATTAACATCTAAAATACTAAATAATTGAATAAACTACATAAAATAACGAGTACATATAAGAACAAAACATCATCCCATACCCATATTTATATATAGTGAAAGTTCTTTCTTTGTGCAAGTTTTTTTAGAACCCCTTGAACCAGGAATGGTTCAAGGGGTTCTAAAAAAACTCGAAATGTATCTGATTAAAATTGAGATTTTTAATTCATTTAATTCTTTTGCATTGTTCGGCGTTTAAAAGCGGAAAATAAAAAGACAAAAAAAATTCGATTTCCGTATTTTTAATGAAAGACTATCGATAAAAAAAATTAGATAGTATAGCTTGTACCCTATCAACTGATAACGAGAGAATGAAATCGGGATAAATACCAGTCCCTAGTATGGGTAAAAAGATACAGATTGAAACAAATAGTTCTCGTGGTCCAGAATCCAAAAAATTATAATTTGTAACATGAAATAACTTGTATCCATAGAACATCTGACGTAACATAGATAATAAATAAATAGGAGTTAATATCATTCCTATTGCCATTACAAAAGTAATTAGTATTTTTGACATTAAAAGAAATCTTTTACTAGTAATTATTCCAAAAAAAACTAATGATTCTGCAACAAAACCACTCATTCCCGGCAATGCAAGAGAAGCCATTGAAAAACTACTGAACATGGTAAAAAGTTTTGGCATTGGGATCGATACCCCCCCCATTTCGTCGAGATAAACAAGACCCATTCTATCACAAGTCGTTCCCGTCAAGAAAAAAAGTGCAGCACCAATAAATCCATGAGAGAGTATTTGTAAAATAGCACCATTGAGCCCGATTCCGGTTATGGAACCAATTCCTATAATTGTAAAACCCATGTGAGATACAGAAGAATAGGCTATTCTCTTTTTCAAATTCCGTTGACCGAGAGAGGTCGAAGCTGCATAGATTATTTGAATAGTTCCTATTATTACCAACCAGGGAGAAAATATGGAATGAGCGTGGGATAATAATTCCATATTGATTCGAATAAGTCCATATGCTCCCATTTTTAATAAGATTCCAGCTAGAAGCATACATGTACTGTAATGTGCTTCTCCATGGGTATCGGGTAACCAAGTATGTAGAGGTATAATCGGCAATTTGACGGCATAAGCAATAAGGAATCCAAAATATAATATTATTTCCAATGCCACAGGATATGATTGATTAGCTAATTTTCCAAAATCTAATGTAGGTTCATTAGAACCATATAAACCCATACCCAGAACCCCTATTAAAAGAAAAATGGAGCCCCCCGCCGTGTACAAAATAAACTTTGTCGCCGAGTAGAGACGGTTTTTTCCTCCCCACATGGATAAAAGTAAATAAACAGGAATTAATTCTAACTCCCACATCATGAAAAAAAGTAAAAGGTCTCGAGAAGAAAATGGTCCTATTTGACCACTGTACATTGCTAGCATGAGAAAATAGAACAATTGTGAATTTTTAGTAACTGGCCAAGCTGCTAAAGTAGCTAAACTGGTGATAAATCCTGTCAGTAAAATGGGTCCTATGGAAAGTCCATCGATTCCCAGTCTCCAGTGAAAATCAAAAATATCTATCCATTTAAAATCTTCTTCCAATTGGATTAATGGATCGTCCAATTGGAAATGATGACAGAAAACGTGGGTCATTAAAAGGAGTTCTAACAAGCAAATACCTATAGCATACCACCTGAACATCTTATTTCCTCTATAAGGAAGAAAAAAAATGTAAGAGCCGACGAATATCGGCAAAACAACAAGTATTGTTAGCCAAGGAAAATTATTCGTGATAAAGACAAGATACGTTTTTGACCACAAAAGCCCGTACTTAATAAAATATATTATTCTATTCTGAATACGAGCTTTTGTCGGTAAAGAGGAATCAAATAATTAAAGTGTATTTTTTTGTAACGTATCAATAAGATAGTCCCATGCTGCGAGTTGTTTCATGCCATAAATAGACACGGACACTCAAAAAATCCGTTGGACAAGCGGATTCACATCTCTTACAACCTACACAATCCTCGGTTCTTGGTGCGGAAGCAATTTGCTTAGCTTTACATCCGTCCCACGGTATCATTTCCAACACATCCGTAGGGCAAGCTCGTACACATTGAGTACACCCTATACATGTATCATAAATTTTTACTGAATGTGACATTGAATCTATAACAGCCCGGGTTTGAACATCAAAAATTTTCAATCTGGTATAGAATGTAGTAGTTATATTGTAGACACCAGACGAAGCAGTGGTTTACTAAAATTGGAAGAATCAATATTTTTCTAAATCTGCTTATAAGAAAAAGCCAAGAGACTTTAATTTTCGTTTCAAAAATTATAATCATACGAGTCGGGTGTGTGAATGAAAATGGTCCAACAAAATAAATTGATATTCAAATCAATATATAAATATCTAAAATTAAATCTAAATAATTTAATTTTATTTAGATTTAATTAAATTTATATTATTATAAATTAGTTTAGTATTAATTATATTTTACTAATCTAGTAAAATAGTCAAATTGAAATTCAATAGTCAATTTGATATTGAATCAAATTTAATATATATATCATATATATATATATATTATAATGTATATACATTATAATATGAATATATAATTCATATATTATAGTTTCTTAGTTATTATATATACTATATATTTTACATGTTATATATACACGTTATATATATATAATATATATTAATCTTCTATTTTTTATTTTTATTTAATTTTATTTATATTATATATATATAATTTATATTATATATATTATATTATATTTTATTTATATTATATATATATAATTTATATTATATATATTATATTATTTATATTATTATTTATATTTTATTTCTATATTAATTAGATGAATAATCTATAGATATAGAAATAAAATAACTAATTTTTTAGTATATGATCATGATAATTTTAATTAATTATTCAACAAATTCGATTGGTTGATACGCGTTGATTTTCTGTTTCGATGAATCGACGAAACAATAGCAAGTCCAATAGCAGCTTCTGCAGCTGCAACGGCTATAATAAATATTGAGAAAATGTTCCCTTTTAATTGTCGACTATCAAATATATCAGAAAATGTTACGAGATTAATATTAACCGAATTTAGTATAAGCTCAAGACACATAAGTGCTCTAACCATGTTTCGACTTGTGATCAATCCATAGAGACCAATAGCAAATAAATAGACACTCAAAAAAAGTACATGCTCGAACATCATTGACTAACTCCTTATCAATCTCGATTCATTTCAATATCAACAATTCAAGGGATTCAATTAACTAGAAGTTATAATTACAAAACAAAAGAAAGTAAACAAATTTAACTAAAATTATTAAACCTTTTGATTTTATTATATATTTAATTTCATATTTAAAATTTTTATAACTCTAATTTTTTTTATTCTAACTATATTTATTATTGGCGAGCCATAGTAATTACACCTATCAAGGAAACTAAAAGAATTATTGAAATTAGTTCAAAGGGAAGATAAAAATCTGTCGATAAATGAATCCCAATTTGTTGAACAGTACTTATTAGGTCCTGTTCTATAATCTGGTTTGATCTTGTAGTCCAAATAATTCCATACCATGATGTATCTGATATAATAGTAATCAGTGAAAAAAAAATACTTATACAAACCAGTGAAGTGACTCCATCTCCAACGGTACAAAAATATGAATCATTAGAATATTCGGAACCATTCATGAACATTACCGCAAATATAATTAAAACATTTATGGCTCCCACATAAATAAGAAGCTGTGCAGCAGCCACAAAAAAGGAGTTCGATGAAATATAGAATAAAGATATACAAACAAGAACCAACCCCAACGAAAAAGCAGAATAAATAGGATTGGTAAGTAATACAACTCCCATACCCCCTAATAGAAGAACTGACCCCAGAAATGCTACAAGAATATCATGTGTTGGTCCTGGTAAATCCATTATGTATAAAATGTCCACAAAAAAATAAGTCAAATCATGACTTTAATAAATAGTCAAGGAAAAAGGTTTATCCAATTTATGATACCTTCCTAATTGAATTAAATCTTAATATGGATATAACTATATAGAACATATATAATTAGTTATCTATTATATATATATATATAATAGATAACTAATTATTGGACTAATTACACTTACTTTTTTATCCAAAAGAAAAAACTTTAGAATTGTATATTTTGAAATTCTCGCGATAAATAAAATTTATTATTATAATTAGTTTAAATAAAAGAATAATTCTAAAAAATAAATAAATAGTATTATATTTGTAGTTATTGACAAAAAAAGCTTTGATCCTTTATATCAAAAAAATTTTAGTAATTGGTAATCGTTCTTGAATCAAGAGATTTATCTTTATTGATTTTTATTTGAGTTGAATTCATAACTATTTGAATTGTATAATCTCCAATTACTGATATTGGTAATCGACCCAATGCAATTTGATTATAGTTCAATTCGTGACGATCATAAGTAGAAAGTTCATATTCTTCAGTCATTGATAAACAGTTTGTTGGACAATACTCGACACAGTTACCACAAAATATACAGACCCCAAAATCAATACTATAATTAAGTAATTGTTTCTTTTTCATATCTCTTTCCAATCTCCAATCAACAACAGGTAGATCTATTGGGCATACACGAACACATACTTCGCAAGCAATACATTTATCAAATTCAAAGTGAATTCGACCGCGAAAACGTTCTGACGTAATTGATTTTTCATAAGGATATTGAATAGTTACAGGTAAACGATTTGTGTGAGATAAGGTAATTATGAAACTTTGACCAATGTACCTTGTAGCCCGTATTGTTTGTTGACCATAATTCATGAACCCAGTCACCATTGGAAACATATTGTAGATATCCATGAATAAATTGATGTTTCTTTCTCTTGTTTGAAAGGGGTTATGAATCTAGAATATTCTTATCGTATTCTATTATTTAATTTATAGTGAAACAAGTTGAGAAGAAGTTGTCAATAATAGATTACCCAAAGAAATAGGTAAAAGAAATTTCCATCCAAGATTTAATAGCTGGTCCATTCTCATCCTGGGTAAAGTCCATCTTGTTGTGATAGAAATGAATATAAACAAATAAGCTTTAGCTAATGTAACAAGGATACCAATTGTCATTCCAAAGACTCCAGCTATTTTTTTTATTCCGAAAAGTTCAGGAACAGATATATATGGAATAGATAACTTCCACCCACCTAAGTAAAGAATCGTTACAAATAATGAAGAAACTAATAGATTTAGGTACGAAGCAAGATAAAATAAACCAAATCTGATACCTGAATATTCCGTTTGATAACCTGCTACTAATTCTTCTTCCGCTTCTGGTAAATCAAAGGGCAATCTCTCACATTCAGCTAGAGAAGAAATTATGAAAACCATAAATCCTATGGGCTGACGCCACAGATTCCAGCCCCCAAAACCATATTTGGACTGTATTTCAACTATATCAACTGTACTTGAACTATTAGATAATTATAGTCGATAAAAACAGCACTGTTCCCATCGCTATTTCAAAACCGTACATGAGACCTCAGCCTCATACGGCTCCTCTATGGCCACAAATAAATGTAAGGACTGGTTCGGTCTTATCACTTCCTTTTGTTTTAGGGTAGAAAAAAAAGATCTGTCGGAGAGTCCCAAATTAAACCAATGAAATTCCGTTCGCAAAAATAAGAAAAAAAAAGGCTTCGGAATTCATCTCATCCCTTATAATCAAAGTATATTTTTCTTTGTTTTGTTCGGTAATAATTTAAACTATTTAATCAAATATTCGTTATATGAATAAAAAAAAATTAATAAAATAATTAGAGGAATTTTTCATAAATTAAATAATGATAAGAATTTCATCTATTTGGATGTATATGCATAGGAAAAAGAATAAATAAAGATTTTTTTTATTCATTCGAATATTATATTCCATTTCTTTTATTTCTGTTCTTCTATTTCAGAGGCGGGTACTTTGAAAAAATAAATAAAGGATTAATTCGTTCTGAATAGTTATTTTTTTTAATCAGTGAATAGGAGTATTACTCTAGATCGGAATCATAGGAAAGTACTGCTTAATCATTTCTACCAATTTAAAGCCTCTATTATGATTCATTTTATGCAGAAATATCTTTTTTTTTGATACCTTACCTTATATTATCTCCATTACTAATCTTTTGTGTACTTTTGTGTTCCTAATTGTCCACTGATTTTTGATTGATCTACGGCATGTTAATAAATACAAGACAGTAATGAAAACTCCATACAGTCGATCTTTTATACCCGCTTCAAGATATGATGACGAATCTCAATCTTGGGATAACCATTTTACACGGCTTATGTTTACTTCAATTTTATTCTTGTACATATGAAGTGAGATTTTATCTTCTTACTGCAAATTTCTAAGTTGTTTTGTTTCACTCATATAACTATTTGGTTTAACTCATTGACCTGAATCATGAATAAAAAAAAATATCCATTCAATTCATTCAACTTTTTTCCTAGAAGTAAAGGAAAGAAGTATAAATTTTATATTCAACGAATCACACGTAGAGATATTGATAATACACATAGAGTTAATGGTATTTCATAACTAATGGATTGAGCAGCAGCTCGCAAACCACCTGAAAAAGAATATTTATTATTCGATCCATACCCTGACATAAGAAGCCCAATAGGAGCAATACTTGAAATGGCGATCCATAAAGAAACACCTATACTGAGATCGGCTAAAACAAGGCGATACCCAAAAGGGATTACTAAATAACTTACTAGAATCGATATGACTACTATAGATGGTCCAATACTAAACAAACGAAGATCTCCTCTAGACGGGAGAAGATCTTCTTTTAAAAGTAGTTTAGTTCCATCTGCCAAAGCTTGAAGAATTCCCAAGGGGCCAGCATATTGAGGCCCAATACGTTGTTGTAGCGCTGCAGATATTTCTCTTTCCAACCACACAATTACTAGTACCCCTATTGTAATTCCCAATATAAGGATTGAAATGGGTACAAAAGTCCATATGAGCCCATGGACCTCTTTTAAGGATTCCGATGTAGAAAAAGAATTGATAGTTTGTACTTCTGTCGTATCAATTATCATTTCAACGATCAACTTCTCCCATAATGATATCTATACTACCTAGTATCGTCATGATATCAGCCAATTTCATTCTTTTAACTAGTTGAGGAAGAATTTGCAAATTTATGAAGCCGGGTGGACGAATTTTCCATCTCCAAGGGAAAATACTATTGTCTCCTATCAAATAAATTCCTAATTCCCCCTTTGGGGCTTCCACTCTTACGTAAAGTTCTTGTTTCGACAATTCAAAATTGGGTGAAGGTTTTTTACTAATAAATCTATATTCAAAATCATTCCATTCGGAATTTTTTGCTCTACCAAAGCGCCGGACTTCTAAATTTTCATAGGGTCCGCCAGGAATTCCTTCTAGGGCCTGTTGAATTATTTTTATGGATTCCCTCATTTCACCCATTCGTACTAAATAACGAGCTAATGAATCTCCTTCTTTTTGCCATTGGACTTCCCAATCGAATTCATTGTAACACTCATAATTATCAATTTTACGAAGATCCCATTGTATTCCAGAAGCTCGTAACATTGGTCCCGATAAACCCCAGTTTATCGCTTCCTCCCCACCAATAATGCCCACTCCTTCGACTCGCTCCAAAAAAATAGGATTTTGCGTAATAAGTTTTTGATATTCAAGAATCCCTGTTAAAAAATAATCACAAAAATCTAAACATTTATCTATCCAGCCGTAAGGTAGATCGGCTGCTACGCCTCCGATGCGGAAATAATTATGCATCATTCGCATACCTGTGGCAGCTTCGAATAAATCATATATCAATTCCCTCTCTCTAAAAATATAAAAAAAGGGAGTCTGTGCACCGATATCCGCCATAAAAGGTCCAAGCCATAACAAATGAGAAGCTATACGACTCAGCTCCAGCATAATTACTCTGATATAGCTAGCCCTTTTAGGTACTTGAACATTTTCCAGTTGTTCTGGTGCATTTACCGTTATTGCCTCTGTGAACATAGTAGCTAAATAATCCCAACGTGTTACATAAGGCAAATATTGTATGATTGTTCGGTTTTCCGCTATTTTTTCCATACCCCTGTGTAAATAACCCAATATAGGTTCACAGTCAATAACATCTTCACCATCGAGAGTAACAATTAGTCGAAGAACACCATGCATTGATGGGTGGTGAGGACCCATATTAACGATCATGAAATCTTTTTTTTTAGCCGGTACAGTCATACCTTTTCTTCCTTAATTCATTATTTCACGAATTCCTCAAAAAGTAGATTCGTCCAAATGTAAAATCTAATAATTACTAATTTAATTCAAAAATCCAAACAATGAAATTAACAATTTTTTGGTTCTCGAATATCCAATTCATCAATTAATTTCTTATAACGCACTCCATTTTTCTTTGACAAATAGACCAGCATACGTCGACGTTTTCCCAGAATTTTTTGTAGACCTCTTTTTGATAAAAAATCTTTTTTGTGCAATTCCAAATGTGAAGTAAGTCTTCGTATCTTATTTGTGAAACTTAATACTTGAAATTCAACAGAACCTCTGTTTTCTTCTTTTTCTTCTTGTGAAATAAGAGAAATGAATGAATTTTTTACCATAAAAAACTTTTTTTTTTCTTTCTTTTCCACGGATTTTTCCGATTAGGAAAAAGAAAATAATATATATTATTTTTATTATTATTATAATAATGTTATTTCCATTTTTTTTAATCTAGTATACACAAAAATAAAAATTTATTCATTTCCAAATAGTTTTTTTATTTGATTCTATCCAAATCCAATTGAAAATTGGATTTGGATAGAAAAGGATAATACATTTACACATTTACCGAAGAGAATCTTTTTTTGCACCTAAAAAGATTCTGTGAATTTCTTTCTAGATTGAATTGATACACAAGTAAATACATATTATGTTATGTTTATGTACCAAAGTAGCAAAGTATAACATATATCCTTCACTTTTCATCTACGGAAAATGGCATGTGAATATTGACATGTGACATAAAGTATATCAAATATACTATTAGATAATTAGATAATTCTAAATCGTGTATACATGTGTATCCTTGACATACTGAAATTACTACCATTATTGGTATCAAACCAATAGCGATTCATACAAGCTAAATCTTCTAATCGGTAATTGGGCCAAAGAAACAACTTATATTTTATATTTGAATCTATATTAAGATTAATACCTTTGTCTTCATTCATAAATTGTGTGGAGTTTCTTATATTGTTTTCATTGTAAAATATTTGATTTCTATTCACAACATCCCAATTAGTAGAGTTGAAACAAATTAGAATTCTCAATTCTCTACGACGTCTAGGAGATAGAATATTTTCAGGAACAAGGAGATCATAATAATCTGAATTCCCATTCACAATCATATTTCCATGTTGTTCAGTAGATTTATTAAAATTCTTCTTATTGACATATATTTTTTTTTTGTATTTTATATTTATTTGGTGATTACTTTTTTTGCCATCGATCAATGAAATACTTATGGTTTGATACATAATTAATTTTCTACCCGTTATAAAAGCTAGACGAGTTGATTCGATAATCAATATTCCTTTTTTTAAAAAGTCTGTAAGAGTTAGATTGTCCTTATTAAGGATTGCATCTAGATCCATCTCTTTTCTTCGAATTAAGGCTAGAGCTATAGAACTTGGATCCATCAATCTAAGTAAGAAACAATATGCCTTGATATTTCTTGTCATTTTATGATTAACGAAGTTGTTCCATCTTAATTGAACAATTAAATATTTATTTAGGAATAAATCTAGTTCTGATTCCTTGCTTTTCTTGCATCGTTTTTTCTTTTTACTTTCGGATCTCGCATAATCCTTTTGAAGAGGCTTTTTTTTGTTTTGTTTGCTTGGATCTGACACAAGATTTGTCTTTTCTTCGTTTTTTTCTTGGTTTTTTAATTTTATTAAAATAGAATCTTTGACACTTTTATTTTGACTCATTTTTTTTTTTTCATCTAAATTCTGATTGGAAAGAAGTAATTTGATTGGGATGATCCACGGTTTAATCTTATATGCCTTATATGTATCAAAAGGAAATCTAAATTCCGGGAAGAACCAAAGTTTCAGATTTGATTTTTTTTTTTTACAAAAAACTCTTTCCCTTTTTCGATTCATTCCCATCCAATCAAAAAAGTTTTTTTGATTGGAGTTGTTTTTTTTGTATAGATTTGTTTCTTTTTCTTGATGTTTTGAAAGAAAAAAAATATCTTTTTTTTTCAATTTTTTTATATTAATATTTCTTTTTTTAGTCTTAGCATTTTTTTCAAGTTTGGTACCGATACGTACATTTGTAAAGTCGATAATATCGATATCGTTTACATCAATAGTGTTTTTCGGGTAAAAATGTAGAATTCTACAATCAAAATATTTCCTATTCAGATTTTTATGCTTATTAAAAACATAATTTTTTTCTATGGAATTATCAATTCCATAAAACAATTCGGGTTTCTGTATGTTGAAATTATATGGAATTTTTTGATTCCTTTTTAGTTGTAATTTTGGTTTATAAATAGAGGAATCTTTACTATCCCCATAATATATATATTTATGTGATAAAAGATCATATACATATTGCTTTTTTAATTTTTCTTTTTGATTCGGCCATAAATACACTGTATAGAGATTTTCTTTTTTGTAATGAATTGATCGGTCTTTTTCTTTTTTATATGAAGAAAATTTCATTGATTCTTTATTGTGAATCGTACAATTTTGATTGATTTTTTTTCGCCATTTTTTCGCTACTAATACTAATCGAGACCATTTGCTCTGAGATAAATTGTATGCATAATTACCCTTTAACCAGTTTTTCCATTCATTCATTCCAGGCTTCTTTATTTTCTTATACTTATACCTTGATTTGGAGTTAAATATTCCTCGGGTTATAGAATAATACTTTATCTTGTCCTTAATAAAAGGATGGGTACCGCGATATTGAAGTACAGATCTAAAGTGATGGTTGTTAAGTAATTGGGTTTGTGATATTTTGTAAAATACATATGCTTGGGACAAGGAAGATAAATCGTAATAAGTATTTGAATTATTACTAGGATTTGAAAAGTCCTTTTCTTTTTCTATAGTCGAAATAAAGTTCATTGTATGTTGATCTGTTTCATCAATTCCTTCTTGATTTCTTTCATCGTTGTAAATGGATTCATTGATCATTTTTTTTGTTGAAAGTTGTGCATTGACCTTCGAAATGCTAACCATACATAGCAGGATATCCATGTATATTTTTTCAATGAAAGATTTCATAAAATAATGTGATTTGCATATTAATCGAGTATTTATTCTTTTGAATATCCGCCAAATATCTTTCTTTAATTCTGGTCTTTTATCATCATAGGCTGGAACTTTTTTTTTCTTTTCTTTTGCGATTTCTTCTATTTGATTCCTGATTATGATTGTCTTATCAGCAAGATCTTTCATTTCATTTTCTATGAATAAAAAATTTGTCCAATTCATAGATTGAATTTGCATGGTCGATTCAGGAATAATCTTATTATTATCTTTTGAATCTTTTGCATTTTCATTTGG